CATTTGCAGTCCCGAGCATTTTTTATTTCCCATTTGTTGAAAAAAAATCCCATTATTGGTGCGTTCTTCATCCAATTAGATGAATCGATCTAGCAATGATAGAATTTCAATTTTGTTTACAGAATCGCATAAAATTTTATCTAACTCCATATATGTGTATATGGAATATATGAAATACATATGAGCGGAGGAATAAAGATAAAGAGAATTTTCTATTCCAATTGGAATTTGCAACAGATCCAATTGGAACGAAATTCGAAATTGAGCAATTTTACTTAACTGAGTTAGACTTATGGAGTTTCGTATAGAATAGCAAACCAAAAAGTGATTCCATTTCGACTATTATTATGATATTAATATTCCAATACGATTGGATAACAGATACCGGTAAAATAACTAGATTCGGGATTTGATCTGTTCGATGAGCTAAAGTAAAGACCTAATCATCAGAAACAATCAATATAATCAATAGAAAGTTGATTTTTTTAGCATGTAGTTTTTTTTGTGACTTGAATTGTTAAGCTCAAAGCAAAATAGTTTACATAGAAGAGATAGATTTTTATCTATTTTTGGTAGTAGAGTTCACATAATACGATTTAAGCGCATAATAAGAACATAAGATAAAGAAGGCCTTTTTTAACCCTATACGGATATATATAGCTATCTATATGTGTCTCTCTTTTTATATTGCAGTTCTATCTATTCTGGACATCACATGTCATGCCCTATCAAAAGTTATATTTTCTCTCCGAATTATGGACAGATCAGATATTCGATTAGTTATCTGTGTAAGAATTTACAGTCTGGGGTTTACATATATTCCTAATTGTTGTTATAATTGAAATTGAGAAGGATTTTTTTTATTGAAAAGAATCAATACTGATTCCTTACTTACATATCAATTTCAATTTTCTGCTATCCCTAGCATTAGAGAAATACAATTGGAGATTCAAATCCAAGAATTGTTTATGAATTCACATTCAATAGTTAATGGTTCCAATTTGTCTCCTTTTGTGAATGAAAATTGACATTTGGTTTTTTATTTCGGGGAAGGCATTTCCATATTTTATGGTTTAAGTTTAGATAGTATATGTTTTAAGATACTATAAAAATTAATCGAAAAGATAGATCCAATCCAAATCAAAAACAAGGAAGGATTTCTTTTATTTATATTTCATTTAAATTCATTTTTCATTTAAATTCATTTAAAGGGATTAAGATTAAAAAAATGGGATTTAAAGATGTTTCAAGATGCAAGTAAAAAGGGAAAGATGCAAGTAAAAAGGGAAAGATGCAACTAAAAAGGGAAAGGGAATATTTTCGTCTCTTTTTTTTAGCACTTTGGCGACATGGCCGAGCGGTAAGGCGGGGGACTGCAAATCCTTTTTCCCCGGTTCAAATCCGGGTGTCGCCTGATTAACAAAAGACGCAAAATACCTATTATCTTATGTTTTGTTGATATAATTTGTCAAATTTGTCCACAACAGAAGAAGTCGGAGAAAAGGGACTCTTGATACTCCCTTGATTCTAAACATCTGAGGGTTCTGTTTTCTAGAGTACTGTAAATTCTTTAGGAGTCAAGGAAAGTTTATAGTAATGAAAGGAAATCCGTAAATCTTGATATAATAGTCCGCCCAATACTTACTACTAATGTATAGGGACTGTTTCTTGATTGAATGGCGGGATAGAAAATCGAATTAGTAGTTGTGGAAAGCGCGGAAGATACTTTGTATACAAATTCATAAAAATTCTTGAGTACTTAGGAATTTAATTAATCTAATATCGATTGAATAGATAATTGGATTTTACTTATACATATCTATTCTATTTTTTTACATACATTTTGACTTTTCTATTTTTATATAACGTACAAAAAGAAATTCTTTCTTTTTGGTTTAGGTAATTCCTAGTCAAGAATGGAGTAGGTTGTCTTCAAATTGTTTTCCAGAGAAAATCGAGAAACGTTAAGGATTAGATCAAATAGAAAGGGCTATGTAAAAAAAAAACGAAATAGGAGTATGTAATAGATAACGATCCATTTTGATTCTAGACCTTTCGATTTTTTACTTAATGAAGAACAACAAAATAAAGACTAGGTCTTATTAATCTTATATCTTAGTCTTATTAATCTTCTATCTTAGTAAGATTTTATTAACACTTCCAACTTCCCGGGGTTTTGCCCTTATTTTGTTTTTCTTTGTCCTTGTGTTTAATCTTTTCCAATTCTACTAGCAATCCTATACGAATTTCTTGCAATATAGAAGAATTTCTTCTAATTAATTCTATTTCTTGAATTCTTTCATCAATGGTATTGGGCAAAATCCCTTTTTTGACTCTGTGCCAGCGATTCTATTATTATTAGTATTAGTGAAGAATAATGGAAAATTTATTTCATATTCATATAGATAGGAGACATAATTCACATGGATATAGTAAGTCTCGCTTGGGCTGCTTTAATGGTAGTCTTTACATTTTCTCTTTCACTAGTAGTATGGGGAAGAAGTGGACTCTAAGGATACTATTAATTGAGTTCAGAAATCAAACTGTACCGATTCTTTTAGAGATCGTTCTGCAAAGACTTTTTTAATTTAACTATTGAAATTGAATTCAAATGAAATTGAATTAAAAGGATCTTCATTATATTCGATTATATTCGGGTGGAGTAATGTATTCTATGAATAATATATTAATAATATATGAATAATACCCTTTTAATCTAAGATATCTTATATTCTTCGACAAGTCACATATTGCGCACTTAGTGCTTAGTTTAGTATTTGTTTTATTATTTTCATTTTATTTTAGAAATTGGATTTATGCTATATTTTATTGACTTGACTCATTTCATATCATGATTCAAATCTTTAAAAGATTAAAAAATCTGTGAGGTTTACTTTACTAATCTTTTTCCTCGACACCGGAAAAGGTTTTTATAGAATTCTTTTCCTTGGATGATCTGTTAACTGCTCAATCAATTACTTCTGCCTTCTTCTTCAAAATGGTAAAAAAAGATTTCTTGATTTTCTTTTTTTAATATATATGTTCTTTTATTTATATGTTTATATGCCCAGACTCTTTTTTTTTCCTTTTCATTTATTTTATTCTTTCGTTAAATGCGATTCCGTAATTTCTATTGAAAATAATCAGAAATCTAGGAATTCGAATTGTAAGAGTAAGAGTTGCTTTTCGACTATTTCAGATTAATTGGAATCAACACAAATGAAGAAAAAAGAAATAGAATTGGGGCTTTATGTACATTACATAGAGATAATTGATTTCTAGATATATGAATATGGATATAAAGATGATATTCTAGATTGATCTACATTAAGTATATTTTTATTTAAGTATATATTTGTATATAGTGCAACTGTATACACTAGAATAACAAAAATAGATAGTATGGTAGAAAGAAAAGTTTTCTTTCTACCATACTATCTGATCTCATAGAATACTGCTGATTCTAGTCCGCTCATTTCATCTAAAACGGCGAAATTTGAATCCTTTTCATTTTCTAATCGCCGATATTAATAAGAACTAAGATGATATTAATAAGAACTAAGAAGTCAAGTTTCATTCAAATTAATCACTTTGACTGACAGTTTTTACGTATATTATAAGTAAAAAGGCAGTAGGAACAAGAATGAACAGCGCAGTAGCAATAAATGCGAGAATATTTACTTCCATAGTCTCACTCTTTCGTTTTTCTTTACTTTGCAATAACTCGGGATTTAATCCCATAGAGATGATAAATCTTTCGCCTTTAAATTCAATGATATGAATTCCATCTCGATGATATCGAATCGAATCAATATCATGAATAACAATATCGGAGCTATCAAATCGATTTATCGTTGAGAATTGAATAGTATAACATAGAAAGATCGTTTATCCATACCGAATCCAAAAATGGATTCCTGGTATAATCGAGAATTTTTTTTTTTTACTTTATTTTTCATTCTTTTCCATTCTTTTTTTTTCTATAAAATTCTCGCCTTCCTTAGTACAATCCATTTGTCGAAGTCTCATCTAACCGTGTTTTTTTATTTTGAGACTTAGACTCGTTATAAACAAACCCAAACAAAGAAACAATAGAAGCAAAATGGAGAAAGGGGAATTAAGTTCTAAACTCTTTGTTAATGATCTAATCTTATTGTAAGTAAAACAAAAAAAAGTGTGATAAAGACAAGGGCAAGTACAGTATAAAAAAGATCGAATATTCTACCAAATTCAATTTTATTTGTATCGTATAAATACAAATTCGATTTGTGTATGGACTGCCACGAAAGATATGGTATTCGATTCGATTTCATTACACGAATCGGTAGAAATCAAAAAAGTCAAACTCAGTATGGTATCTCTTGGAATCCTGAATATAATGTTCTCTATGATTGCACTAATCCATATATGTCTTTATCAATCGGTACTAGTTGAAGAACTGAAAATTCCCATATTTCTATTTGCTTTGATGAGAACTGAAAAACGAAAATAAATATGAAAATAAATAGAAAAAAAGAAATAGAAATAAGAATAGAAATAATAAAAAATAAGAAAAAAGAAAAAGAAAGAAATGGAAATAAGGTTCCCTTTTAAAATGAAATTATACTATTTGTCCTCGTTTGACAGAAAATGGAGAGAGAATTTGATATATATATATTTTAGTAAATTATTGAATTTGGATCTGTCGGGACTGACGGGGCTCGAACCCGCAGCTTCCGCCTTGACAGGGCGGTGCTCTGACCAATTGAACTACAATCCCAGAGAAATGAAATAAAGTATAGAGCATACATATTCTTATGATTTCATTCAAACCCTTTCTAGTTAGATTTTAGCTTGGAATTGCCACGTTGTAACAGAGACGTGAGTTTTCTATTGCTAAACACATGGATATAAACTTTAGCGATAACGACACGGATTACTACTCATTTTTTCATTATGTCAAATCCAAATCGATTGATAATCAATCTTTCAATGAAAAAAGAGTCTTTTTTTCTTTACATTTCTCTTTTTCTTAGACTTTATACTTACAAATCCTGATATGAATCTGGATCAAGAGCAAGATCCGAATTTGTGGAAAAAAAAATAGAGCAAATCAAATAAATAATAAATAACAGGTAAAAATATATCCGAAATTTTGACTTTTGTCCGCTTTTGTGCGTATCAAGCATTTCAAGAGAACAAAGGGGTTATACCATTTCGTGGTGGATCAGTGAATTATTGGGCCGAGCTGGATTTGAACCAGCGTAGACATATTGCCAACGAATTTACAGTCCGTCCCCATTAACCGCTCGGGCATCGACCCAGGAAGAATCAACTCCAGACTTATTATATTAACTTAATATATTTTATATTCAAAATCCATGATCAACTTCCTTTCGTAATACCCTACCCCCAGGGGAAGTCGAATCCCCGCTGCCTCCTTGAAAGAGAGATGTCCTGAACCACTAGACGATGGGGGCACAGTTGCCCGACCGTCAGCATATTATGCTCATAGTATGAACAGTTTTTTGAAATTGTCAATATAACGAAATAGTCTAATTAGATTTGAAAGATCTTTCCGTCTTTCATGATTATTTTTGATTCGTCATTTATATCCATGAATTATTCATTCTAATATCAAGAAGAATAGAAATAATACGAAAGATTCTTTCCTTTCAAGGAATGGAATGATTGATTTCCCAGCAAGCCGTAAAGGAGGGTTAAACCCCACTTCTTCCGCTTTCATTCATTGATTACCTCATTGGTAAGTAAGGGAAATGGGCATATCTCTATCGCCGACTATATTAATAATATATATATATACTTATTAATTTGAATTTAATTAATAATAAATATATTTACTTTACATAGATTTGATTTATAATCTAGTTCCCTAGATATATGTTGTCCGCATAGTGGCTCATTCCTGAATTGGATCAAATGGGCCCTTTTAACTCAGTGGTAGAGTAACGCCATGGTAAGGCGTAAGTCATCGGTTCAAATCCGATAAAGGGCTTTGGCTTTTTTTTTTCAAAAAAACTCCAGCGGTAGTATTTTTATTTGATTTGAAAGGACAATAGAGATGTTGTTGATATTTATAATAAAAAGAAAAATAAACAAAAAACTCTAATAATTCATTCTAAAATTTCTATATTATTATATAATTTTAGAATGAATTTTAGTATAAGAATTATAGTTATAAAGTTGAAGATTTGTTTATTATATTATACTGAGATTATATTATACTGAGATAGGCTGGTTCTTAAATTGCGAAAATGAAATTAACCGTAAAGTTTAGATTAGAAATCAACAAAAGAAAAAGTAAGTGGACCTAACCCATTGAATCATAACTCTATTTACTATTATGAATATTAAAATTCGATATAATGAAATTGGAACAGTAGATCCGCTATCCGCTTTTTCTTTAATTTTCATATTTTTTTTATTAGACTCTGAAAAAATTTGTCGATATTTCTGATTCAATTTTCTTGTTTTTGTCCCTAGTTATTCTATAGGAATAAATAGGAATAAATCACTATTCCCTTCTTCCGCAGAAAAGTTTTTTTGAAGTGACAACATAAGACATATAAGAAAGATTTAAAATATCTTTCTTTAATTCCAGACCAAAAGATCAATTTTATATTGATAGTTTTATACGTATATAAGATTTATCTTTTATGTATAAATAGATAATCAAATTTATATATCTATCAGATAATGGTTTCATGGACCAAGTCTTTCCATATCGATGCATACACAATATTTTTATTACACCAAGAAAATATAATGCAGAATAACTAAAAAAAATTTCATGGAAAGTTTCCTATTATTATTTAATATTCCATTGAATTAAATAAGAGGAAATCTCCTTTTTCGTTTCTGACAGATAAAAAGTAAATAGAATAAAATATTTGAAGTGTCTTTCTTGCTTTGACCTGTGAAAAGACATATTCTGGGGTTTTAGTTCATATTCTATTCATCTGAAGGCAAAAGAAATAGAATAGAATAATAAAGGAAAATCTAATAAAGAAAAAAAGAAATAAAATGAAAGAATAAAGATAAAAAATAAGAAATAAAATTAATTAAAATAAATATTGTAGTCGTTTACTGCATATGCATATAGAAATTCGAAAAGTACAAAATATTGATTTTAAAATTTTAAAAATCAATCTGACTAACAAGATAAGATCCACGAATAAGATTCGTTTTATAGAATGAGAGGATTCAGTCTGAGGAGCGACTGGTAAGGCGGGGGAATCACTTGTTCCTTGAATCGCTCTTTTAAAAAATTCATCTATCCAATTCTAATTGTAATTAATGACTCACAAAAAAATTCATGTTGATATGGTTATTAAGGCTAAGAATAAGTTAAAATAACCAAATTTTGTTCATGATTTTATCTAAATCGAATTATTAACGAATAAAGAATTTTTTTTTTAATCTTCGAAACCCATTCTAAATTAGAAGGGACAATGTACGAGAAATCAAATCATACATAAATGATAGAAGCTTGTAGGGCCC